CAATGGATTCATATTAAGTTCCTCGCACCAAAAAAAAGAAATGGTTAATGATACAATCAACCGATGAATTATTACTTCATTATTCCATCACTTAAGATCTATCCGAAAAAAAAAAAAAGAACTAAGAACTCTGAATTGAAATAATAATATTACTGAATCATCAGAGCTACTTCGATATCTCGTTTTTAGTTCCTATCCGTGGAGTCTTTGTAAATCTATACGGTTCCAGTTCTTCCATTTCTTTGTTCTGAACCATTCCATTCTTTTCCATTCTTTCAATTCTTCGCTCTTTCTCCTCTATATGCATGCTTGACTTCATTTGTTTATTCATTCAATCCACAGTCACAGATAAAACGGAAGGACTTGCATTGGAATCCGTCTAAATTCAGTGGGATGGGAAATAATATATATGGATAGCCCATATATAACTAGTGAATATCTAATATCACATATACATTGTTTCTTTAATAACGTAAACCATCCGTATCTTCTATTGAACCGGATTCTAGAATCATTCTTCGAAACATATACAGGGATTGGCTTAGAGCCCTTACATATACCCAGCTCGACCCCCCTTACTTTTTTTGAATTCTCTAATATCATACATTTTTTTTTTGCTCCTATTCTAGGTCGTATATACCGGTATTAGTTGGGATAAGCTTTTTTTTAAGACCATTTCGGAAGCTAGTCAATGATGACCCTCCATGGATTCACCTATATAAGCTGCGGCTAAAGTTGCAAAAATAAGAGCCTGAATCCCGCTTGTGAATAATCCAAGGAACATGACAGGTATAGGAACCACCGAAGGTACTAAAGAAACAAGAACAACAACTACTAATTCATCCGCTAATATATTCCCGAAAAGTCGAAAACTAAGTGATAAGGGTTTTGTGAAATCTTCTAGGATGTTAATTGGTAAAAGTATTGGAGTTGGTTGAATGTATTTACCGAAATAACCCAATCCTTTTTTGGTAAGACCCGCATAGAAATATGCCACTGACGTAGGTAAAGCTAAAGCAACAGTAGTATTTATATCATTCGTGGGTGCAGCTAACTCTCCATGCGGTAACTGTATGATTTTCCGGGGTAAAAGGGCACCTGACCAGTTAGAAACAAAAATAAATAGGAACATAGTTCCAATAAAGGGAACCCAAGGACCATATTCTTCTCCAATCTGAGTTTTGCTCAAGTCTCGAATGAATTCGAGGACATATTCGAAGAAATTCTGACCGTCGGTTGGAACGGTTTGTGGATTCCGAACAGCTATAGTGGCTGAGCCTAATAAGATAGCAATTACAACCCAAGAAGTGATAAGTACTTGGGCATGGACTTGGAAACCCCCTATTTGCCAATAAAAATGTTGGCCTACTTCCACATCGGATATATCGTATAATACTTTTAGTGAGTTGATGGAACAGGGTAAAACATTCATATTGCCCTCTGACATAAATAGAACTTAAAAAGGAATTATTTTGATTCAGCCATCTCGTATCTCTTTCTCAACTCGTCTACTTTGAATCAATCGTATATTTCGGATCCCAAGTGATCACATAATATCCCCAGTGATTTTGATCTCTTTTTTGAGACTCAAGGATAGTAACCGATTCAATCAATTTATGGAGTTTCCAAAGTCATTGACTTATCCTATTATTAATCAACAATTTCTTATATAGCTAGAACCGCCCTCACAAATTGCGGATACTAATTTGTTAAGAATCAATCGGATTGAAGCTATAGCGTCATCGTTCGCTGGAATCGGAATATTTGCGAGATCCGGGTCACAATTTGTATCGATTAAACAAATTGTTGGAATCCCCAAAGTGAGACATTCTCGAAGAGCCCTATATTCTTCTTGCTGATCAACGATGATTACAATATCGGGTAACCCCGTCATATATTTGATCCCGCCCAGATAGGTTTGCAAGTGAGATAATTGCCTCTTCAACATTGCTACATCTCTTTTCGGGAGACAGTTGAGTTTCCCCGTATTTTGTTCCGATCTCAAGTTCCTGAACCTATGAAGTCTCATTTCTGTAGTGGACCAATTCGTTAACATACCACCGAGCCATTTTTTATTAACATAATGACACCGAGCCCTTATTGCAGCTGATGCTACTAAATTGGCTGCTTTATTTTTGGTACCAACTATTAAGAAGTGTTTTCCTATACTTGCTGCATCAAAAACTAAATCACAGGCTTCTGACAAAAAACGAGCAGTTCGAGTAAGATTTGTAATATGAATACCTTTACGCTTTGAAGAGATGTAAGGTGCCATTCTAGGATTCCATTTCCTAGTACCATGGCCAAAATGAACTCCTGCTTTCATCATCTCTTCAAAATTCATGTTCCAATATCTTCTTGTCATTTCTCCCCACATTTTCTCTCTTTTTTTTTTTTTTTATTTAAGAGGTACCTGAAATAAATAATTGTTCCGACGGAACCTTCTACCGGAGATTGACCGTTAATACCCAGTCCAAGTCATTAATTCCTTTCTATTCGT